GAAAGAGTAGTAAATCGTATTCGATGAAAGAAAGATAACAAAGAAAGAAAAGAATAAAAAAATTGTAATCAACCCTTTTGATGCATACATTGTTGTATTAGATCGAGATCAAAAGATTCTTTCTTGACCTAACTACAAGAACGAGGTTTTATAATAGAATACGGAAAGATAAAATGTAGAACGTAAAAAAGAAAAGATAATAGAAATTACTAACCCAGTTGGACCAAAAGAAATATTTTCTTTTTTCGAGTGATTGCGTGATAACTTTTTTCTTCTCATTCATTCAAGATATTAAGTGAATGAACCTATTCCGGAATCTAATGAGTTAAAATGAAAGTAATCTTTTTTATAAGGTTTACGTTGGCTCTAAAATATAAATAGGATTCGAGACAATAAAAAAGTTTTCTTTTATTCTTCCAGAATGTAATCATTTTAAAAATTAAAAAGGTTTAATTTTTGAGTGAAGTTACACGGCCCAATTTTATTAGTTTATATAAGTTTTCCCCCAAGAGTTGCTCAATGAATCGGTTGATTGGAATCGCGGGATGGGTAGATGTGGTAAATGATGAATCAATTTGTTTTTATACGCCTGTCACTTTATCTTTGTTAGTACCGTGTATAATGATAGATTAATCAATTGAATATCCCCTATTTTTTGAAAAAGGAAACTTAGGTAAGTGCTTTTTTAGAAACATATATGTACAAAAAGAACATATTTCATTTAGCTCCTTCATGCCTACTATAACTAGTTATTTTGGTTTTCTACTAGCGGCTTTAACGGTAACCTCAGCTCTATTTATTGGTCTGAGCAAGATACGACTTATCTGAAATTAGTATTTGAAATGCACAATTCATAAAAATAAATCTTTCGATAGGATTCTGTATAAATTGCAAATTCTTGGTCATTGAGATTCATGGTAATTCAGATTAATATTTAGGTATAGATATTACCTCCTTTTTCTCCTTTCAAATAAATTGCAATGATTGAAGTTTTTCTATTTGGAATCGTGTTAGGTCTAATTCCTGTTACTTTGGCTGGATTATTCGTAACTGCATATTTACAATATAGGCGTGGTGATCAATCGGACCTTTGATTAATTTTTGATTAATCACTATCGCTTTTTTTGATTGACCTCCTACTTTCTTTAATACAAAGGAGGTCAAATTCAGATTGCGGTTCAAGTTAGTGAAGCTCTTTCAGTCTAATTTGATCTAAGAAAAATAAGGATGAAATCACGCTCTGTAGGATTTGAACCTACGACATCGGGTTTTGGAGACCCGCGTTCTACCGAACTGAACTAAGAGCGCTTTCTTATCAGAAAAGAGAAGACTGTAAAGACACTTTTTTAACCCCAGTTTAATGATAATGAACGATTATATAATATATTATATATATTTATATATATATTATTGGATATTGGAATCGATCTTAATTAATCCCTCGTCACTGCTCAACGAAGAAGTAATAGGTAGGGATGACAGGATTTGAACCTGTGACATTTTGTACCCAAAACAAACGCGCTACCAAGCTGCGCTACATCCCTCCAATTGGTCTACAGTGTCATTGTATAGAATTCCTGTTTTGTTTTCCACATCGTTATTTCCTCCATTGATATATACAATTTATATGGGCATTTCGTCTTTTTGGTCCCATTTAACATATAATAATAGTAAAAGAAAAGTCTTATATACGTATGAAATACGGAACGGAACCTGTCGTAAAAATAAATGAGTAGTTTTCGGGAATGCTCGGGAAGAGAGGAATGTTTTTTTATGTTTTAAGAAAAAATTTTATTTACTGGATAGTTGTACATTTTAATTTGAATTAGGAATTCCGTGTACAAGGTTCTTAACTGCATATGCATCTGATCATTTATGTATTACCATTTTAGATTCCAATAAAAGAAGGAAGGAGATTTTTCAATGCGAGATCTAAAAACATATCTTTCCGTGGCACCGGTATTAAGTACTCTATGGTTCGGGTCTTTAGCAGGTCTATTGATAGAGATTAATCGTTTTTTCCCAGATGCATTGACATTCCCCTTTTTTTGATTCTAGTTATTGATACGGTACCAAATAACGGAGATTCGAGATACAATTAAATATTTGTGACTAATCCTTTGCCCCCTTTTTCTCTTTTTTCCCTTTTTCCTTTTAGAATAAGAGGGAGGAAAGAGAAAAAAAAGAAAAGGTGTATTCAACAGCTTCGAGACTTGGGTTCAAGTTTGAATTAAATAAATTATTCAATTCAAAAATTAACTAGGGATGGAGGTAGAATAAACAAGGTGGGGCCTAGATCTAGGACAAGACTCTTATACAAGGTACTTAAATGTAAATGAAATACTGTGATTTGAATTTGAAATAAAGTTTAGAAATTTTTTTAGTATATTGATTGCAGCGAAAGTTTTCATAATTGGATTTCAAGTTAATAACTTCTATTTATCCTTCCTTCCTTCTTCTTCGTTTCGAATCGAAAATAGAAGAGTTGAGTAAATGAAAAATCCAAAGGGGGTTCATGGCCAAGGGAAAAGATGTCCGAATAACGGTTATTTTGGAATGTACCGGTTGTGTTCGAAACGGTGTTAATAAGGTAGCAACGGGTATTTCCAGATATATTACTGAAAAGAATCGTCACAACACGCCTAATCGATTGGAATTGAGAAAATTCTGTCCATTTTGTTACAAACATATGATTCATGGGGAGATAAAGAAATAGATCGAATCGAGCACTTGTATGTAACCCTTCCAAGGAAGGGTAAAAATGACATTTCTATATAGAACATAGTTAAATATTCTATATATAACATAATTAAATATAAACAAACCAAATCCTATTTATTCTAATTCATTTTAGATCCGACCGAAATAGGATTTTCGGGATAAGGAATAAACTAAACAAACCATGGATAAATCCAAGCGGCCTTTTCTTAAATCCAAGCGATCTTTTCGTAGGCGTTTGCCCCCGATTCAATCGGGGGATCGAATTGATTATAGAAACATGAGTTTAATTAGTCGATTTATTAGCGAACAAGGAAAAATATTATCTAGACGGGTGAATAGATTGACCTTGAAACAACAACGATTAATTACTATTGCTATAAAACAAGCTCGTATTTTATCTTTGTTACCTTTTCTTAATAATGAGAAACAGTTTGAAAGAACCGAGTCGACCACCAGAACTGCGGGTCTTCGAGCCAGAAATAAATAGGCTTACTCTTTCTTCACTTGACTAAAAAAAAGTAAAATCCGAACTCAAACGCAGATTGATGTTTTGTTCGAAAAATATGAAAAATATGGATTGAATTATCGTGTCGTAAGAAAAAAAAGAATCGGGCAAGAATAAAGATTTTTTTTGAGTGTGTTCGTTCAGTTTTACTTTTACTATTTTTTATCATATTTATTTTGACTTTACCCTCCCGGAGTTCATTCTCCGGGGAACTCCGTTTAAATTATTCCGGTGGATTCTTTCCAATCTACTTCTTTTATGATCTCATTGGAAATCATATAAAGACAATTTTTATTTGATATAGCTATTTGTGCAAGTATTTTACGATTAAGAAGTACCTGTTTCTTATATAGGTCGTGTATTAATCTACTATAACTATAGGATACCCCTATTTCACGAATTACTGCGTTTATTCGAGTGATCCACAAACGGCGAAAATTTATCTTTTGCTTATCCCTATCCCGATGCGACGAAACCAAAGCTCTTATTTTCTGTTGAGTAATTGTTCGAGTAAGTCTTGAATGAGCTCCTCGAAAGCTTGATGCAAATAAACGAATTTTTGTTCTACGTCTCCGAGCTATATTTCCCCGTCTAATTCTGGTCATTGAATAAATGAAACTTTGACGAATAACTAATAGATTTCCTTTCTTTCAGTTATTCTTTTTCCCTTTCCTAGTCTATTAATAACAAAGCTTTTTTCCAATGTATAAACTAAAAATTCCAATGACTTTGGCTACTATAACCTTCCCGACCGCTATTTTTCTTTTTTCTAGACATTTCACTTCGAAATAAGAAATTTAATTTTACTAGGTATCAAAATATAATAAATAAAAAATATAAATGGATAAAGAAATAGTGGCTTCCTTCGTTTATATGGTTACTTCTTAAACGGTGAGGTTTTCTCTATACACCGGAGCCTTTACTTCATTTAATCAATGTTATTGGTAACTTGTATAGTTCACATTCTTTGGCTCTACCCATGAATTATCCAGTAATAGGTCTTTCACGATTAGATCTACTTACACAGTAACGGTATTTAATTATGAAAGTTGGCTGGGTAGCTAACCCTGTTAGTCCGTTCTTGCAAGAGGGGCCTAAGTTTTATGTTTTTATTTTTAAGTAGGATTTTCTCCGCTTAATGGATAACCATTTGCTACCAATGGAGAATTGCTTCTCTGAGGTGATTGGATTTGCACCAATGGAAACCATAAATTTCATACACAATAGAATGGATAGATTCTTTTTTTTATACTGAATTGAACGGACTTCTTTTTCTATTCTATCCTATTCCCCGGTACTGATCATTGATACTAGAAAAGGTTTTCTTTCTTTTATCCCAGCTCATGATCTGAACGAGTCGCACATACACCCTAGTACATGTTCCTCGACGCTGAGGGCATCCCCGAAGCGCGGGGGATTTTGTGACATTTCTGATTGGCTGTCTTGTATTTCTAATAAGTTGTTTAATAGTTGGCATGTTGAATCATATCATATAAAAAATGGGCTGGTTTAGATCGATCCTAACCTGATGATTTTTAATTACTTCTATTTAATTTTCTAGTAAATTCAGCAAAAATATAAAATAGGAAATCAAGAATTTGCGCGAAAAAAAATCCGGGCTTTTCACTCAACCACCGCTACAACATCAACAATTCCATAAGCTTGGGCTTCTGTTGCTGACATAAAAACATCTCTTTCCATGTCTTCCGAGACAACCCATAAGGGTTTGTCCGTTCTTTGTACATAAACCCTTGTGAGGGTTTCACGCAGTTTT